TAGTTTCAGCAGTTCTTCCGCTTCCAGGATAAATTCTCCCGTTTGTGCCTCATAAAAAGAACTAGCAGGTTGATGGATCATTACCCTGATGATATAACAGTTCTCTATCTCGCGTGATGAAACGAAGAGAAAAGAAAGAAAGATAAAGAATAATAGGAAAAAAAAGATAGAATTGAACAACCGTACGGGCATTCTCTTTTGTGCATTGCATACGGCTCTACAATAAAATTGACCCTTACCTTCCATTGAAGAAAGAGAAAAATAGAATCTATCAGACCCAGATGGATAAATGATCAAATTGCCACCCTTCCTTTCAGAGGAGTTAAAAAATACTATGATGGCTCCGTTGCTTTCTATTTTTAAATTGATTCTTTTTTTTGTCTTTGATTCAGCAATCCCAAAGTTTCTTTTTGATCCAATCAAATAAGGAAAAATCTTGTTTTTTTTTCCGCCCTCTTTTTTTATAACATAAATATTGTTAAGAGCCCTTCGGTGTGAAAACAAAAAAGTTTGTGACGCTGAACTGGACTCCCGATAGATAAGAGAAATCGGAAATACCTTTTATCTCATACTACTCTCTCGATACATAATCGAATCTTTTGAAAAAAAAAACAAGACAAAAATTTTGCATATCGAATTCGAAGTGCCATGCTATTATTACTTAATATTCATATGGCGAAGGCATAGTCTTCTTTTTTCTCTCAAATAAAAAAAAACCTCATTGGCGCCAAGCGTGAGGGAATGCTAGACGTTTGGTAATTTCTCCTCCAACCAAGATAAAAGATCCCATTGATGCGGCTAATCCCATGCATATTGTATGGACATCTGGTCGCACAAATTGCATAGTATCATAAATAGCTACTCCAGGTATTACCCATCCGCCAGGAGAGTTTATAAACAAATACAGATCTTTGGTATCATCCTCGATACTGAGATATACCATAAGACCAATAAGTTGATTCGAGATCTCGCTATCAACTTCTTGGCCTAAAAAAAGTAATCTTTCTCGATAAAGTCGGTTGATTAGGGTAAAATTGTATCCCTTAGGAACCGTACATGCACCTTTTGACGCATACGGTTCAAAAAATAATTGCGAAAAAAAAAAGAATCAATGTATAGATTCAAGTCCTCTTTCTTTGTTCCTATTCTTTTTTCATAGCAGGTTTTTTCTGACTTCTAATGAAAGGACTTTTTCTTCGATTTTTCAATAAAGACGAATTGGAACTTCTTTCTTCCTTATAATAGAAAAAAAGTCACTAAACTTATCGAATTAACTTCTCATTGATGTATTGTTTCATCGAGATTCAATCCAAATCACGATGGTATTTTCTTGTTCCTGAATGGGTCTCTTTCATCTTTTTAGGTTTATGCTCTACTCCGGGTAAAGATCCGCCCGATTTTGATTTGCACATATAGGACAAATCTTCCCATTACCATTTCTTTTTGTTATGACTTTCTTTTTTTTTTCAATTCATTTCATACCTTTCACCAAGTATTTAGTTTGAGATTCCCTCGCTTGACAAATAGGATCTCTTTACAAATACCAAACAGGAATCATTTATGATACAAGTAGTAATCATAGATATATTACCAATTGGGTTTTTTCTAAACGGAGCCTGGATACTTCATTTTTTAGTCCAACCAAGCCAACCATAAATTATTCTAATTGATAATAGTAATGTGAATCCCCCCAAACAATGGATCTAATTGCGCTTCACGCTCCAAATTTTTGATGATTCAATTTATCTTTCTTGGGCGAAACAGAGGATATCTCGATCGGGGGAGAGAACGGGGAAATCCCATATGACCCAATATATCTGACAAGTCGCACTATACGTCAACCCAAGCTGCATCTTCCTCTCCAGGACTTCGGAAAGGTACTTTTGGAACACCAATAGGCATTAATTGAAAGAAAAAAGAACTAAGTACTATATTTTACTTTGATGTGGAAACGTAACAACATTATTTTATTGTCTTTATAATATTGGTTTTATCGTATTTATTTTATCCATAGATTAGAAAAATTCATAAAGAAAGACAAAAGAAGAAATAAAGGAAAATTTTGACGAATAGGGCCTTCTAATGAGGAATAAGTAAGGACACATTTACTGATAGAAAATGGTATCAACCACCCATTGCGTATTGGTACTTATCGGGTATAGAATAAATCTGCTTCTCTTTGTTCCTACGAATAGAATTGTTTCATTATTACCAATAGAATAGAACAAATAGTAACCCTTGTTCAGTGGATTATTTCAGAACAAGGGGAGTCCATAGAATAGTCATAGTATAGCTTTTCCAATGCAATAAAGTTACGTAGTGTCTATTTATCTTTGATAAAGAGGTATTTTCCATGGGTTTACCTTGGTATCGTGTTCATACCGTTGTATTGAATGATCCCGGTCGGTTGCTTTCCGTTCATATAATGCATACAGCTCTGGTTGCTGGTTGGGCAGGTTCGATGGCTCTGTATGAATTAGCAGTTTTTGATCCTTCTGAC